ACGGTGACAATGGTATTATTGAAACTTGCTTGAACATGAATAACTCCCTTTGGTATTCTACGTGCACTCTTACGTGACCCAATACGTCCATTCCTGCGCGAACCAATTCTCGGTATAGCTTTTGCCATATTTTATCATCTCGAAAATATGATATGGATATATCCATTTCATGTTAAAACAGATTCATGTATCGTTTCATTTAGCGAGTGTGATTATCCCTGCCTTTGTTTATGTCTCGGATTCGAACAAATTACTATAATTCGCCCCCGCCTGCGGATTAGTCGACATTTTTCACAAATTTTACGAACAGAAGCTCTGATTTTCATATTTGTCATTCCTTATCTTAAATTGTAATTTACTTCTTGGAAGAAAAAAAGTTTCTTAAGATTTTGCATCTCGAATCGTATTCTCACGAAAGGGGTGTTCAAACCACTTAATCCTTCGAATCCTTGTTGCGGAGTCGATAAATTATACGCCCTTTGGTTGAATCATACCGACTTACCTCAACCTTGACTCTATCTCCTGGTAGTATCCGTATAAAACTACGTCGGATCTTTCCTGAAACATAACCTAGAATCAGATCTTCATTATCTAAACGAACCCGGAACATGCCATTGGGAAGCGATTCGGTAATTAAACCCTCATGAATCCATTTTTGTTCTTTCATTCCAGGTAAAGTCCCCTTGAAGTATTAACTAATGAAGGAGGAACAATATTAGACAACTCGTCCTTTTTCTTTTTTATTTTACAATTAAAAATAGTAAGTTTTGGGTCCAATTTGTATATTAAAAAGATTACCATATATAACACAAAATTTCTCCGCCGATTCCTTCTAGACGAGCCTCTCGGTCTGTCATTATACCTCGAGAAGTAGAAATAATTACAATTCCCATCCCGCCTAAAATTCGAGGAATTCGTCGATAATTAGAATAGATTCGTAGACCAGGTCGACTGATCCGTTTTAAATTTAAAAGATTTCTACAGGGCCTTTTCCTATTCCTTCTATGTCGCAGCGTTAAAACCAAAAAATCTTTGTTGTTTTCTCGATGTTTTCTCACGTTTTCGATAAAACCCTCTCTTAAAAGTATTTTGACAATATTTTCGGTAATATTAGTAGCTGTTATTCGAACCACTCTTTTTTTATCCATATCAGCATTTCGTATAGAGGTTATTACCTCAGCAATAGTGTCCCTACCCATGATGAACTAAAATTGTTGGTGACTCAAAATTTGATATAATCAACATGCCTATTTCTTTTTTTTATTTATTTGTCGAGTAATTAAAGGTATATGCGCGAGATACAATCTATTTCTCAATCCATTTCTTTCAACTATCCCACTATAAAATAGCACGATCCCCTTTTATAATACTTCGGGAGCTAATGAAACTATTTTAGTAAAATTAAATTGTCTTAATTCCCGGGCGATCGCGCCAAAAATTCGAGTTCCTTTTGGATTTCCTTCTTGATCAATAACAACTGCAGCATTGTCATCATATCGGATTATCATACCGTTATCCCGTTTGAGTTCTTTACAGGTACGCACAATTACAGCTCTGACCACTTCTGATTTTTCTAGGGGCATATTTGGTACTGCTTCTTTGATCACAGCAACAATAACGTCACCAATATGAGCATATTGACGATTGCTAGCTCCTATGATTCGAATACACATCAGTTCTCGAGCCCCGCTGTTATCTGCTACATTAAAATGGGTCTGAGGTTGAATCATATCATTTTGTAATTTGTTCTTTTAATGCAAAGGACAAAAAAAAAAAAAGAAATATTATTTGTCTAAAAAGAAAAAAAAAAAAGAAATAAGCAATTTTTTTCCCACCCAAGACTCATTTCTGTTAGTTCTACCTTTTTCTCCTTTATCCCGAAATAATGAATTGAGTCCGTATAGGCATTTTGGATGCTGCTATTGAAATAGCCCTTCTAGCTATATTTTCTGTTACTCCGCCCATTTCATAAAGTATTCGACCTGGTTTAACAACAGCTACCCAATATTCCGGGGATCCTTTCCCCGAACCCATACGTGTTTCTGCGGGCCTTAGTGTAACAGGTTTGTCTGGAAATATGCGTACCCATAGTTTTCCACCACGACGTGCATTTCGTGTCATTGCTCGTCGACCGGCTTCTATTTGTCTAGATGTGATCCAAGCGGGTTCGAGTGCCTGAAGAGCATATTTGCCGAAACAAATACGATTCCCTCGATACGATATTCCCTTCATTCTTCCTCTATGTTGTTTACGGAATCTGGTTCTTTTAGGGTTATAGTTGATGGTTGGTTATGAATTCCATCTCTACTACAGAACTGGACGTGAGAGTTTCTTCTCATCCGGCTCCTCGCGAATAAAAGAATTCAAAAAAAAAAGATTTCGAATCTTAATTAATTAAGTAATTAACAATTAACTAAAGATTAGACAATTAAAGATTTTAGTTTCTATTTTCGAAATAATATTGTTATTTTGAAATATAAATAGAACAAATTTTTGTGTT